AACGAAATACTTTCGTAAGTAAACAATTGAATTGGTTGGATCGTACCAAGAAAATAGAGTATTAACTTTAATTTCTTATTTATTATTGTATTGAATTAACCGATCAACTTTCTTTGTTATCGAACATTTTTTTATCTCCAAATAATTTATTTTTCGAAAAATGGGTATATTTTAATATGATAATAAATCCTACCACTTCTGATCCTGAAGTTTCTGCTCTTGAAAAAAAAAATACGGGACGTATCGCCCAAATAATTGGTCCGGTACTAGATGTAACTTTTCCTCCGGGGAAGATGCCCAATATTTACAACGCTCTAGTAGTTAAGGGTCGAGATACTGTTGGTCAACAAATTAACGTGACTTGTGAAGTACAGCAATTATTAGGAAATAATCGCATTAGAGCTGTAGCTATGAGTGCTACCGATGGTCTAACGAGAGGAATGGAAGTTATTGACACAAGAGCTCCTCTAAGTGTTCCGGTGGGTGGAGTAACTCTAGGACGAATTTTCAACGTACTTGGTGAGCCTATTGATAATTTAGGTCCTGTAGATACTCGTACAACATCTCCTATTCACAGATCTGCGCCTGCCTTTATACAATTAGATACAAAATTATCCATTTTTGAAACAGGAATTAAAGTGGTAGATCTTTTAGCTCCTTATCGCCGTGGAGGAAAAATAGGACTTTTCGGTGGAGCTGGGGTGGGTAAAACAGTACTCATTATGGAATTGATCAATAACATTGCCAAAGCTCATGGGGGTGTATCCGTATTTGGCGGAGTAGGGGAACGTACCCGTGAGGGAAATGATCTTTACATGGAAATGAAAGAATCCGGAGTAATTAATGAAAAAAATATTCCAGAATCAAAAGTAGCTCTAGTCTACGGTCAAATGAATGAACCGCCCGGAGCTCGTATGAGAGTTGGCTTAACTGCCCTAACTATGGCGGAATATTTCCGAGATGTGAATGAACAGGACGTACTTCTATTTATCGACAATATCTTCCGTTTCGTCCAAGCAGGATCCGAAGTATCCGCTTTATTAGGTCGAATGCCTTCCGCTGTGGGTTATCAACCTACCCTTAGTACCGAAATGGGTTCTTTACAAGAAAGAATTACTTCTACCAAAGAAGGGTCCATAACTTCTATTCAAGCAGTTTATGTACCCGCAGACGATTTGACTGATCCAGCCCCCGCCACAACATTTGCACATTTAGATGCTACTACTGTACTATCAAGAGGATTAGCTGCCAAAGGTATCTATCCAGCAGTAGATCCTTTAGATTCAACGTCAACTATGCTCCAACCTCGAATTGTTGGCGAAGAACATTATGAAACTGCGCAAAGAGTTAAACAAACTTTACAACGTTACAAAGAACTTCAGGATATTATAGCTATCCTTGGGTTAGACGAATTATCCGAAGATGACCGTTTGACCGTAGCAAGAGCACGAAAAATTGAGCGTTTCTTATCACAACCCTTTTTTGTAGCAGAAGTATTTACAGGTTCGCCGGGGAAATATGTTGGTCTAGCAGAAACAATTAGAGGGTTTAATTTGATTCTTTCTGGCGAATTAGATGGTCTTCCCGAACAAGCCTTTTATTTGGTAGGTAATATCGATGAAGCTACTACGAAGGCTACGAACTTAGAAAAGGAGAGCAAATTGAAGAAATGACTTTAAATCTTTGTGTACTGACCCCAAATCGAATTGTTTGGGATTCCGACGTGAGGGAAATTATTTTATCTACAAATAGTGGACAAGTTGGAATATTACCCAATCATGCGCCTATAGCTATGGCTTTAGATATAGGTATTTTGAGAATACGCCTTAACGACCAATGGTTAACTATGGCTCTGATGGGTGGTTTTGCTAGAATAGGCAATAATGAAATCACTGTTTTAGTAAATGATGCGGAGAAAGGAAGTGACATTGATCCACAAGAAGCACAGCAAACTCTTGAAATAGCAGAAGCTAACTTAAAAGAGGCTAAAGGCAAGAGACAAACAATTGAGGCAAATATAGCTCTCAGACGAGCTAGAACACGAGTAGAGTCTATCAATATGATTTCATAATAAGTTGGTGCAGTCAAATAAAAAAAAGTTAAAAAAACGGAACAGAAATAGAAGAGTGGTAAAATATAGAAAATTATAGTATAGATTGAACTTATTCTATACCGGAATCAATGGTATCTAATAAGTTCAATCTATACTTTACCTACTATTGGATTTGAACCAATGACTCCTGCCGTATGAAAGCAATACTCTAACCGCTGAGTTAAGTAGGTTATTTATCCTCCGCAATAGAGAAAAAGGGTACTTATCTATCAAATCAATGGATTATAGATATAATATTACTTATAAGCAATACCAACTCAATATCAATCACCAAGATTGAATCATGCAATATTCATCTTGACAAGAATTTATCTACTTAATATGATAAAATATGTATCAAAAAGAACAAGGGCTATAGCTCAGTTGGTAGAGCAACTCGTTTACACG